TTTATATTGCGTAGCTTCAGACCATAGATTAAGCCAGGGAAGGGCTACTTCTACCCCTCCTGTATATTGTCTTTTTCGTTCCATGTTGCAATACAAATGTATTATTTAATTATATGAGATTGTATGAAAATGAATTCTTTAGTTATAGGAATAAAAAAAGAACGATTTATCCTTGATAATTTGTCCATGACGTGAGAGAACCCTGTCTTTATAGTTATAATTGAGGATAAAGACTATATACATAATAAAAAAATGATTATTCATCGAATGACTATTCATCTATTGTATTCTCGTCAAATAGGGGGTGATAAGACTCTATGGAAAAATGGTGGTTCAATTCGATGTTGTTTAACAAAAAGTTAGAACATAGATGTGGGCTAAGTAAATCAATGGATAATTCTGATGTTATTGGAAATACCAGTGGAAGTGAAGAACCCATTATAAATGATAAGGGGAAAAACACTCCTAGTTGGAGTAATAGTGACAATTATGCTTTCAGTAATGTTGATTATTTATTTGATATCGGGAATATTTGGAGTTTGGTCTCTGATGACACCTTTTTAGTTAGAGATAGTAATGGTGACAATTATTCTGTCTATTTTGATATTGAAAATCAGATTTTTGAGATTGACAATGATAGTTCTTTTATGTTTATGAGTGAACTAGAAAGTTTTTTTTCTAGTTATTTGAATAGTGGGTCCAAGAACTACTATTATCATTACATGTATGATACTCAATCTAGTTGGAATAATCACATTAATAGTTGCATTAATAGTTATATTCATTTTGAAGTTAGTATTAATAGTGATATTTCAGGTTATACCGATTATTACAGTAACAGTTATAATTATAATTATAGTTTCATTTATACTGAAAGTAGTGAAAGTGGGAATTCGAGTATAAAAACTAGTAATAATGACAGCGATCTCAATATAAGAGAAGAGTCTAATGATTTCGATATGAATCAAAGATACAAACATTTATGGGTTCAATGCGAAAATTGTTATGGATTAAATTATAAAAAATTTTTTAAGTCAAAAATGAATATTTGTGAACAGTGTGGATATCATTTGAAAATGAGTAGTTCAGATAGAATCGAACTTTTGATTGATTCGGGCACTTGGGATCCTATGGATGAAGAGATGGTCTCTATGGACCCTATTGAATTTCATTCAGAGGAAGAACCTTATAAAGATCGTATTGATTCTTATCAAAGAAAAACAGGTTTAACTGAAGCTGTTCAAACAGGCATAGGTCAACTAAATGGTATTCTAATAGCAGTTGGGGTTATGGATTTTCAGTTTATGGGAGGTAGTATGGGATCCGTAGTCGGCGAGAAAATCACCCGTTTGATCGAGTATGCTACTAATCGATCTTTACCTGTCATTATTGTGTGTGCTTCTGGGGGAGCACGCATGCAAGAAGGAAGTTTGAGCTTGATGCAAATGGCTAAAATATCTTCTGCTTTATATGATTATCAATCAAATAAAAAGTTATTCTATATATCAATCCTTACATCTCCTACAACTGGTGGAGTAACAGCCAGTTTTGGTATGTTGGGAGATGTCATTATTGCTGAACCAAATGCCTACATTGCATTTGCGGGTAAAAGAGTAATTGAACAAACATTGAATAAAACAGTACCCGATGGTTCACAAGCGGCTGAGTATTCATTCCATAAGGGCTTATTCGATCCAATCGTACCACGTAATCCTTTAAGGGGTGTTCTGAGTGAGTTATTTCAGCTCCACGGTTTCTTTCCTCTGAATAAAAATTCAATATATTAAAGTATAGCACTTGATTCAATTCAATTATTTGTAGCGAACGAGTATTTAGTTCATCGTAAAAAAAAAAAAAAAAAAATAGAAAGAGAAAGAATAAAAAGGGATGGAAGAAAAAGAATAGGAAAGTTTTTTATATTAAAGTGAATTATCATACATTTTTGTGGTGAGGGGCCAGGGCGGAAGAAAGTTTGAGCTTGATGCAAATGGCTAAAATATCTTCTGCTTTATATGATTATCAATCAAATAAAAAGTTATTCTATATATCAATCCTTACATCTCCTACAACTGGTGGAGTAACAGCCAGTTTTGGTATGTTGGGAGATGTCATTATTGCTGAACCAAATGCCTACATTGCATTTGCGGGTAAAAGAGTAATTGAACAAACATTGAATAAAACAGTACCCGATGGTTCACAAGCGGCTGAGTATTCATTCCATAAGGGCTTATTCGATCCAATCGTACCACGTAATCCTTTAAGGGGTGTTCTGAGTGAGTTATTTCAGCTCCACGGTTTCTTTCCTCTGAATAAAAATTCAATATATTAAAGTATAGCACTTGATTCAATTCAATTATTTGTAGCGAACGAGTATTTAGTTCATCGTAAAAAAAAAAAAAAAAAAATAGAAAGAGAAAGAATAAAAAAGGATGGAAGAAGAAGAATAGGAAAGTTTTTTATATTAAAGTGAATTATCATACATATTTATGTAGAACGATGAATTAGGTACACTTAATTCAGGTCTATATTCCTTGCACTTATTAACTACTTAATATTATTTATATTAGATATACTTATCAGACAGATATCTTTAAAATACAAATATTAAATTGGGGCACCCATTCTATGACAGATCTACCCTCTATTTTTGTACCTTTAGTGGGCCTAGTATTTCCGGCAATTGCAATGGCTTCTTTATCTCTTCATGTCCAAGAAAATAAGATTGTCTAGATTCGATGAGAGCAAATCTCATCAATTTATTTCAACACTGGATCATAATACAAATATTTATTTAGTCTAATATGGTACGCGATATGTGGCTCTTTCCGAACACAAATGAGAGACTCATATGCATACGGATACACGATATCTACATAAATGCAGATTCTATATGGGTATAGCTGGTTAAAAATGGATCGGCGAATAGTTTTAAATATAAAGTCAATTTATCTAACTAATTACTCCTAATAGTTCCCGTCAAAATAGTGCTAGTTGATGAGAGTTACTTGGGGGTCAAGAAAAGTAAAGTCAAATTCATTTGGGTTATTCTCTCAATTCCAATCGAATACAACCTTAGTATAGTAAGTATAGTATGAACTGGCGATCAGAGCATATCTGGATAGAACTTATAACGGGGTCTCGAAAAACAAGTAATTTTTTTTTGGCCTGTAGCCTTTTTTTAGGTTCATTAGGGTTCTTAGTGGTTGGAACTTCCAGTTATCTCGGTAGGAATCTTATATCCGTATTTCCATCTCAGCAAATATTTTTTTTTCCGCAAGGGATCATAATGTCTTTTTATGGGATCGCGGGTCTATTTATTAGCTCCTATTTGTGGTGTACAATTGCGTGGAATGTAGGTAGTGGTTATGACCGATTTGATAGAAAAGAAGGAATTGTTTGTATTTTTCGTTGGGGATTTCCTGGAATAAATCGTCGCATTTTCCTTCGTTTCCTTATGAGAGATATACAATCCATCAGAATGGAGGTTAAAGAGGGTCTTTATCCTCGTCGTGTCCTTTATATGGAAATAAGAGGCCAAGGGGCGGTTCCCTTGACCGGCACTGATGAGAATCTTACTCCACGAGAAATTGAACAAAAAGCTGCCGAATTAGCATATTTCTTGCGTGTACCAATCGAAGTATTTTGAAATGAAGAATTAATGTTTTCTCAGTATGAGGTAGGGAACTTGCTAATTCCCTATTTTAATACAATTGAAGTTTCTTCAAAAGACTTATTTGATCAAAACATATTAGATTTTATTTCTCCCTTCTGTTAGCGGGTAAACCCACATGGAATAAAACAAAAGTGGGAGATTTTATATGGAACAACTAAACTCTAATAAAAATCCATTTTTTCTATACCAAAACCCTTTTTTTTATGCGCAGGGAGCCCCCAATTTATAATTTATACTAAATAAAATTTTATATAATTTATACTAATAAAAATAATAAAGTCTAATTAAGTATGCATTCATCAAACATATTCGAACATTTATTTCGTAATACAGAATTCATCTTTTTAGACCCAATATTTCGAATTTATAGGTTACATTATTCCTGGACTGTGGTTAGGCGGTGAAACATTTCGAAATAATTAATTGATCCGAGAAGGCATTTTTTTGTTTCGAAATCCAAATCATATTCGTTACTTCTAGTGGATTTTCGAGTATTCATCGACAGGACCAAAATAACAAATGGAGATGAAATTAGTTGGAATTTACCCAATAGAGATATCTCAATATTTTCTAAATACAAGGACTAAATTTTTACACAAAAATGGGAATAGATTCATTGGTTCGATACGATACCTTAGTTATAGAATTTGTGTTCAGATAAATATCTGATAAAATCCACGAATGCAGCAGATTCATTAACAATTTACAGATAAAAAATGAAAAAAAAAAAATCATTGACTTCCCTCCCATATCTTGTATCCATAGTATTTTTGCCCTGGTGGGTCTCTCTTTCATTTAATAAAAGTCTGGAACCTTGGGTTATTAATTGGTGGAATACCCGGCAATCTGAAACTTTCTTGAATGATATTCAAGAGAAAGGGATTCTAGAAAAATTTATAGAATTAGAAGAACTATTCCTCTTGGACGAAATGATAAAGGAATACCCTGAAACACAGATACAAAAGCTTCGTATAGGAATACACAAGGAAACGGTACAATTAGTCAAAACACACGATGAGTATAATCTCCATATCATTTTTAATTTATCGACAAATATAATCTGTTTCGCTATTCTAAGTGGTTATTGTATTCTGAGTAATGAAGAACTTGTTATTCTTAATTCTTGGGTTCAGGAATTCCTGTATAACTTGAGTGACACAATAAAAGCTTTTTCAATTATTTTAGTTACTGATTTATGGATCGGATTTCATTCAACCCATGGTTGGGAACTTATGATTGGTTCGGTCTACAACGATTTTGGATTGGCTCATAACGATAAAATTATATCCGGTCTTGTTTCCACTTTTCCAGTTATTCTAGATACAAT